GAAGTCCAACAGGAACAATACTTGAAATGGCGATCCATAAAAAAACACCAATAGTAAGATCGGCTAGAACAAGGCGATAGCCAAAAGGAATTACTGAATAACTTAGGAAAATTGATATGACTGCGATGGATGGTCCGATACTGAATAAAAGAGCATCTCCTCTAGATGGAAGAAGGTTCTCTTTGAAAAGTAGTTTTGTACCATCTGCTAGAGCTTGAAGAATTCCTAAGGGACCGGCGTATTCAGGTCCAATACGTTGTTGTATCCCTGCAGATATTTCTCTTTCTAACCAAACAATCACGAGTACACCTATTGTGATTCCTAATACAAGAGTCAAAATAGGGACAAGCATCCATATGATCCCATAGACCTCTTTTAAGGATTCCAATCTGAAAAAAGAATTAATAGCTTGTAGTTCGGTTGTATCAATTATCATTTTAACGATCAACTTCTCCCATAATAATATCTATGCTACCCAGTATCGTCATAATATCAGCCAATTTCATTCTTTTAACTAACTGAGGAAGAATTTGCAAATTGATAAAACCCGGTGGACGAATTTTCCATCTCCAAGGAAAAACACTCTGATCTCCTATCAGAAAAATTCCTAATTCTCCTTTTGGGGCTTCGACTCTCACATAAAGTTCTTGTTTCGACAATTCAAAAGTCGGAGAAGGTTTTTTACTAATAAATCGATATTCAAAATCATTCCATTCGGGATCTTTTACTTTATCAAAACGTCGGATTTCTAAATTCTCATAGGGTCCCCCTGGAATTCCTTCCAGAGCCTGTTGTATAATTTTTATGGATTCTGTCATTTCGCTGATTCGTACTAAATAACGAGCTAACGAATCCCCTTCTTTTTGCCATTGAACCTCCCAATCAAATTCGTCGTAACACTCATAATGATCAACTTTACGAAGATCCCATTGTATTCCGGAAGCTCGTAGCATTGGTCCTGATAAACCCCAATTTAGTGCTTCTTCTCCGCCAATAAAGCCTACGCCCTCAACTCGTTCTAAAAAAATAGGATTGCGTGTAATAAGCTTTTGATATTCAGTAACCCCTGTTAAAAAATAATCGCAAAAATCTAAACATTTATCTATCCAGCCATGAGGTAGATCGGCAGCTACTCCTCCAATACGAAAAAAATTATGCATCATTCGCATACCGCTAGCAGCTTCGAATAGATCATATATTAATTCTCTTTCTCGAAAAATATAGAAGAAAGGGGTCTGTGCCCCAATATCTGCCATAAAGGGACCAAGCCATAACAAATGGGAAGCTATACGACTCAACTCCAACATAATGACTCGGATATAGCTAGCTCTTTTAGGTACTTGAATATTGCCTAATTGTTCAGGTCCATTTACGGTTATTGCTTCTGTGAACATAGTAGCTAAATAATCCCAACGTGTTACATAGGGCAAATATTGTATAATTGTTCGATTTTCCGCAATTTTCTCCATCCCTCTGTGTAAATAACCCAATATGGGTTCACAGTCAATAACATCTTCACCATCTAAAGTAATGATGAGTCGAAGAACACCATGCATTGATGGGTGGTGAGGACCCATATTGACTATCATGAGGTCTTTTCTTGTAGCTGGTACAGTCATAAGTTTTTTATCGATTCATTCTTCCATGAATTGTTGAAAGTTAAAAGAAGTTGATCAAAATTTAAACGAATAAAATAAAGACTGAAAATGACATGACTCTTCCAATTAACGAGTTTTTGTCTCTCGAATACTCAACTGACCAATTAATTCTTTATAACGTACTCTATTTTTTTTTGCCAAATAAGCCAACAGCCGTTGACGTTTTCCCAAAATTTTTCGCAAACCTCTCTGAGATAAATAGTCTTTTTTGTGCGATTCCAAATGGGAAGTCAGTCTCCGTATTTTATTGGTAAAACAGAATACTTGAAATTCAACAGACCCCCTATTTTCTTCGTCAGAAATAACTGAAATGGGTGTATTTTTTACCATAAAATATTCCCCCCTTCCTCCTTTTAGGCAAATATGGATTTTACTGATGAGTAATAATAATGATATTCATTTTAATGTGGTATATATAATAATTTGAATTTCTTTATGGACTCCCAATTTTATCAATTCACATTAATCAATCCAGTTTTGAATTAACTTTGATTCAGATAGGAATCAAAAAAGGTGATCCATTTTTCCATTCAGAAAAGGACATAAATTAGACCTAAAATGACTAAGATTCTGTTAATTGATTTCTAGGTCTAATTGATACGTTATTGGTTTTACTATCCATATTAGAATGAGATGCAAGACAGGTCATGTGTGAATCCTGTTTGCTTTCATATACCCTATAGAATAGAGCATATATACGAAAAATGTATTATCAACCACCTTTCAACCGTGGATACATATGTATCCTTAACATACTGAAACGACTGCCATTATTGGTATCAAACCAATAGCGATTCATACAAGCTAAATCTTCTAATCGATAATTAGGCCAAAGAAAAAACTTTAATTTAATTAATTCATTTTTATCTTTATCAAGATCTTTCTTTTTGTCCAAAAATTGACTGCCGTTGTTCTTGGTGCAAAATGCTGAATTTCTATCAACATCATTCCTATTTTTTGAATTGAAACAAATTAGAATTCTCAACTCTCTACGGCGTCTGGGCGATAAAATATTTTCAGGGACAAGCAAATCAAAATAATTCTTATCAACATATGTTTGTTCTTGGTCTCTTTGATTAGTTTGGTGCTTACTCTTATGAACCAACGAAATACCTAAGGTTTGATACATAATAAATTGTCCATCATTTTTTACAGACAGACGGGTGGGTTCGATAACCAATACTCCCCTTTTGATCAATTCTGCAAGACTTAAATTTTTCTGAATCAGCATTATATCCAAACTTATTTCTCTTCTTTGAATCGAGGATATAGTAATTTTTCTTGGATTTATTAGTCTAAGCAGGAGACAATATATTTTGACATTATTGATCATTCTTTGATTTAAAACATCACTCCATCTCAATTGAAAAAGTAAATAACGTTTCAGGAAGAAATCTAGTTCTGCTTCCGTCTTGCTTTTGTATTGTTTTTTCTTTTTACCCCCTTTTCTTTTTATCTTTGATACTCCATAATCCTCTTCACTATCTTTTTCTTGGTTTGTTGAAGAAATGGATTCAAGATTCCCTTGTTTTTGTGCATCTGATTTAAGATCTCCTCGGCCTGCAGCGGATTCTTTTTCTTTTTGATTTCGATTTTGATTCTTTATTTGTTTATTCGATGGTATAACACATTCCCCCTTTTGTTTTCCATCAATGTTTTTATTTTCACTAATAACATTTTCATTTAGATTTAAATTGAAAAGAAGTACTTTGTTTGGTATAACCCACGGTTTCATTTTATATAGATTATAAAGGAGTACGAATTCCGGAAAGAACCAAAGTTCCAAATTTGAAATGGGACGATTTAGTATTTCTTCATTCATTCCCATCCAATCCAAAAAACCCTTTTTTGGACTTGGGGAATTTTTGGGGGGATTTTGCGAAAACGTAAGATAAAAAAGGTCCTTTTTATCAATTTTATCAATTATTTGATAATTATTAGTACCAATCTTAGTATTTTGATTATTCTTGGTACCGATCTTGACCCAAGCCTCAATATCGACTTTTTTTCTAAGATAAAAATTGATAATTTTCCAATTAAAATATTTTCTATCGGGGTTTTTTTCCATATATCTAATATCGCCCTTTCCTAGATAATGACTGATAGGGATACTCTCCAACATTTCAAAAGGATTGTGTGTATATGTGTTGGAATTATAAAAAAAGTCTTGGTTCTTATTTACTTGTACTTGAAAGGGTGATTCAGAAATAGATAAATCCCCCTTATTTTCATAATTAATAGATTTATATGATAAAAGATCATATCTAGAGTTTTTTTGAAAATTCTCTTTTTGATTCAATAATGAATATACTTCAGAATCCTTTTGTTTTTTGTAATGAATTAATTGATCCTTTTCATATGAATTCCATTTGAAATTTGGATTTTGAGCTATACGATGTTGATTAACTTTATTTCTCCATTTTTCTGATATTAATTTAGACCATCTAATTGGGGATAAATCATATTGATAATGTCCTTTTAACCAATTTTTCCATTGATTCATTCCATAATTTGGAAGTTTCTTAAGACTTAATTCAGAATGAATTATTCCTTGTCTTTCAAAAGAATGCTTTATTTCAGTCTTAAGAAAAAAAGACGTTCGGGGGTAGTGAAAAATCGATCTTAATTTATACAAATTAATAACTTGAGTTTGTGATAATTTGTAAAATACATATGCTTGTGACAAGTAGGATAAGTCACAAAAAATATGTGAATTTGTCTTATTGCTAATAGTATCAATTGATTTTTTTATAGTCGAAATAAAGTAAATTGTATTTTTATTTTTTTTATTAATTCTTTCTTGATTTGCCTTATTAATGGATTTCTCCATAATTTTTTTTATTGATTCAATAAAAAGTTGTGTATTAGGTTTGAGAATATTAATAATAAATAAAAAAATATCTATGTATATTCTTTCAACGAAAATTTTTATAAAAGAATCTAATTTAGAGACTAATTGGGCATTTCTTCTTTTTACTATTTGCCAAATATTTTTTGGTAATTTGAATCTTTTAGTATTATAACTTCTTTTGTTAGGACTAATATATATTCCGGTGGTTGGGGTTATTTTTTTTTTCTCTTTTATAATTCTTTCTATTTGATTTTTGATTGTGCTTGTTCTATCACTCATATCCTTCTTTTTTTTTTCTGTCAGTGAAAAGTTTGTCCAATTCGGAGATTGAATTTGACTAAAGGATTCATGAATTATCTGATTGCTGATTAAAGAATCTTTTTCGTTTTTAGTTTCATTCGATTCATATACTTCTCTTAATCTAAATAATATAATTGGATTTAATTTGGAAAGTTTTTTTATTATTCTTTTTAGAAATAAAAAACTTTCGA